TAACAATCCTAATCCTCATATGCTTAATTCTGATAGGAAATAAAATAGTAAAATAATTATTCATCGAATGACTATTCATCTATTGTATTTTCATCAAATAGGGGGCAGGAAGATTCTATGGAAAAATGGTGGTTCAATTCGATGTTGTCTAACGAGAAGTTAAAGTTAGAACATAGGTATGGTTTAAGTAAATCAATGGAAAGTCTTGATGCTATTGGCCATACCAGTGGAAGTGATGAACCCCTTCTAAATGATACGGAGAAAAATTGGAGTGATAGTGTTAGTTATAGTTTCAGTAATGTTGATTATTTATTTGGTATCAGGGATATTTGGAGTTTGATCTCTGATGACACTTTTTTAGTTAGGGATAGTAATGGTGACAGTTATTCCGTATATTTTGATATTGAAAATCATAGTTTTGAAATTGACAATGATAGTTCTTTTCTGAGTGAATTAGAAGGTTTTTTTTCTAGTTTTTTGAATAGGGGGTCTAAGAGAAACAATCACTACTATTATCATTACATGTATGATACTCAATCTAGTTGGACTAATCACATTAATAGTTGCATTAATAGTTATCTTCGTTTTGAAGTCAGTATTAATAGTTCCATTTCAGGTGGTACTGACAATTACAGTGACAGTTACATTTATAGTTTCATTTGTACTGAAAATGTAAGTGGTAGTGAAAGTGGAAGTTTTAGTATAAGAACTCGTAATAATGGCAGTGATTTCAATATAAGAGGAAGATCTAATGATTTCGATATAAATAAAAAATACAGACATTTATGGGTTCAATGCGAAAATTGTTATGGATTAAATTATAAAAAACTTCTTAGGTCAAAAATGAATATTTGTGAACAGTGTGGATATCATTTGAAAATGAGTAGTTCAGATAGAATCGAACTTTCGATTGATTCGGGCACTTGGGATCCTATGGATGAAGATATGGTTTCTATGGACCCCATTCAATTTCATTCAGAAGAGGAACCTTATAAAGATCGTATCGATTCTTATCAAAGAAAGACAGGTTTAACTGAAGCTGTTCAAACAGGCATAGGTCAACTAAACGGTATTCCCGCAGCAATTGGGGTTATGGATTTTCAGTTCATGGGAGGTAGTATGGGATCTGTAGTAGGTGAGAAAATCACTCGTTTGATTGAGTATGCTACTAATCGATCTCTACCTGTCATTATTGTGTGTGCTTCTGGAGGAGCACGCATGCAAGAAGGAAGTTTGAGCTTGATGCAAATGGCTAAAATATCTTCTGCTTCATATGATTACCAATCCACTAAAAAGTTATTCTATGTACCAGTCCTTACATCTCCTACAACCGGTGGAGTAACAGCCAGTTTTGGTATGTTGGGAGATATCATTATTGCTGAACCTAATGCGTACATTGCATTTGCGGGTAAAAGAGTAATTGAACAAACATTGAATAAGACAGTACCCGATGGTTCACAAGCGGCTGAGTATTTATTCCATAAAGGCTTATTCGACCCAATCGTACCACGTAATCCTTTAAAAGGTGTTCTAAGTGAGTTATTTCAGCTCCATGGTTTCTTTCCCTTGAATCAAAATTCAAAAAATTAAAGTATAGCACTAGATTCAGTTATTTTGTTTGTAGCGAACAAGTATTTAGTTCATCATAATAAAAAAAAACTAAGAAAAATGTTCTTTGGTGATATAAGTTACACTTTCTAGTAAGAGTCAGAAGTTTCGGATAATTTTTTTTCTTCCGGATCCAGATCTATTTTTTATCTTACCCCTATTCATGATTAGGTATTATGAACCTCTATCAACAGGATAAAATAAAAAAGTGAATTTCTCTTTCCGAGGAATTCGAATTTTGGGAAATAAAAAGAATTTTATCTGGCTATCTTACGCATTAATTAAGATAGACAATAATGAAAAAAAAAAATATCAAAATAAAAAGAAATATCAAATATGGAAATGAAATAAAATAATTTCTACATCTATTGCATTTTTACTATGAATCCCTGTTTGTTGGATCCTATTATTTAGAGTCGCGAATTCATAATGAACTTCATTTTCATAAGAAAACTCCTTTAAAATAAAAAACTCCTTATTAGATTAGAAAGAAAGATAGAAAGAACATAAGGATGGGAGAAGAAGAATAATAAAATTTGTAAAAGAAGATTACCCTATTTATATTCGTGTAGAAAGATGAATAGGTACACTTAATTTAGTTCTACATTTTTGCACTTATTATCTATCCTTTTTTTTCTTTAAATTTAATATTTTAATATTATTTTTATATTTCAAATTTCTATTTTAATATAAATATATTATTTATAAATTATATATTTATATATACTTAATTGTTTATATATACTTAGTAGTATAATATTATATAAAATACAATAGTCAATATTACCTAATATTACTTATAATAGATATACTTATCATATCATAAGATATCTTTCTAATAGATACAAATATATAGATACAAATATTAAATCGAGGCACCCATTCTATGACAGATCTCAACTTACCCTCTATTTTTGTGCCTTTAGTGGGCCTAGTATTTCCGGCAATTGCAATGGCTTCTTTATCTCTTCATGTCCAAAAAAATAAGATTGTCTAGATCCAATGGGACCAAACCCTATCAATTTATTTCAACACTGTATCATAATACAGATATTTTTTTAGTGCAATATGGTACGATATGTGGCTCTTTCCACACACAAATGAAAGAACTGTTATGTATGCGGATACATGCTATCTGCATAAATGCATGTATATATATAGCTGGTTAAAAACGGATCAGTAAATATTTTTAATAGAAAGTCAATGTATCTAACCAATTACTCCACATCAGAATAGTGCTAGTTGATGAAAGTTACTTCGGGATCAAGAAAGGTAAAGTCAAATTTGGGTTATTCTCTCAATTCCAATCGAATGCAACTGGATCTAGTATAGTATGAATTGGCGATCAGAACATATATGGATAGAACTTATAAGGGGGTCTCGAAAAACAAGTAATTTTTGCTGGGCCTGTATCCTTTTTTTAGGTTCACTAGGATTCTTAGCGGTTGGAACTTCCAGTTATCTTGGTAGGAATCTGATATCCATATTTCCATCTCAGCAAATTATTTTTTTTCCACAAGGAATCGTGATGTCTTTTTACGGGATCGCAGGTCTGTTCGTTAGCTCCTATTTGTGGTGCACAATTTTGTGGAATGTAGGTAGTGGTTATGACCGATTCGATAGAAAAGAAGGAATTGTGTGCATTTTTCGTTGGGGATTTCCTGGAATAAATCGTCGCATCTTCCTTCGCTTCCTTATGAGAGATATCCAATCAATCAGAATTGAGGTTAAAGAGGGTCTTTATCCTCGTCGTGTCCTTTATATGGAAATCAGAGGTCAAGGGGCCATTCCCTTGACTCGTACTGATGAGAATTTTACTCCACGAGAAATTGAACAAAAAGCTGCCGAATTGGCCTATTTCTTGGGCGTACCAATTGAAGTATTTTGAAATGAATTGAACACAATAAAGAATAAATGTTTTCTCGGCATGGGGGAAGGAGCTTGCTAATTCCTTTTTTAATACAATTGAAGTCTTTTTGGAATGTTCATTTGAACAAAACATGTTAGATTATTCTATTTCCTCCTTCCTTTGTCGTGGCGACTCCCATAGAATAAACCAAAAAAGCAGGAGGGCGTATATGGAATAACTATAATAAACTATACTATAATAAAGAAGAAAATTAAGAAAAGAAGAAATTTTTGTATACCATTTGTATACCAAAAGTATTTCGTATGCGTATGGATCCCAACTCAATTCTTTTCTACTAGAAAATTTCTACTAGAAAAAAGACTAATCTAAGGCTAATATAATAAGTAGGGATTCATCAAATATATCCGAAGATTTATTTCGTAATACGGAATTCATCTCATCTTTTTAGGCCCAAAATTTTGATGATACCTTTTTTCCTTGGTTGTGGCTAGGCGGTGAAACATTTCGAAATAATTAACTGAGGGGGGTTTTCGTTTCTAAATACGATTCGTTATTTTAAGTGGGTTTTCGAGTATTCATAGAAAGGAACAAATGAAGATGAAATTGCTTCGAATTTGCCCATTCGAATTTGCCCAATTGAGATATCTAGGAATAATATTTGATTTTGCATTTTTATCCGAAAAGGGCGAACCCTTATCCCATTTCTATATTCCTTCTAGATCCAAGAACTAAACTCAATTTTGACACAAAAATTGGAATGAATAGACCCATAGGTTCAATACCTTGTTATAGAACTCGTGCTTCAGAGAAATATCATATAGAGTCAACGAATGAAGCAGGTTCATTAACGATTCAATTCACAGATAAAAAATGAAAAAAAAGAAAGCATTGCCTTCTTTCCCATATCTTGTATCTATAGTATTTTTGCCCTGGTGGGTCTCTCTCTCATTTAATAAATGTCTGGAACTTTGGGTTACAAATTGGTGGAATACCGGGCAATCCAAAACTCTCTTGAATATCATTCAAGAGAAAAACGTTCTAGAAAGATTCATAGAATTAGAAGAACTCTTTCTGTTGGACGAAATGATAAAGGAGTACCCGGAGACACATATACAAAAACTTCGTATAGGAATACACAAGGAAACGATACAATTGGTCAAAACACACAATGAATATCATCTCCATATCATTTTGCATTTCTCGACAAATATAATCTCTTTCGCTATTCTAAGTGGTTATTTTATTTTGGGTAATGAGGAACTTGTCATTCTTAATTCTTGGGTTCAGGAATTCCTCTATAACTTAAGTGACACAATAAAAGCTTTTTCGATTCTTTTAGTTACTGATTTATGGATTGGATTTCACTCGACTCATGGTTGGGAACTAATAATTGGTTCGTTCTACAACGATTTTGGATTGGCTCATAACGATCAAATTATATCTGGTCTTGTTTCCACCTTTCCAGTTATTCTAGATACAATTGTGAAATATTGGATTTTCCATTATTTAAATCGTGTATCTCCTTCGCTTGTAGTCATTTATCATTCAATGAATGAATGAAGAACTCATTTGATCTCCTGATATCAATCAAATAAATCAGAATCTTTCTTCCTTTATAAAGAAACCATTTTGAATCTTACTTAATTCTTTATATTTTATTTCTACCAGTTCAAGGTATTCGTCCTATATTACAGTACAACTATTCCAGTACAATGACAGACTCGTGCATAGGGAACTTTACTAGTTCCCTATCTAATTTATTGTAGAAATTCCGAGATCCATGATTGGACATGCAAAATAGAAATACTTTTTCTTGGGTAAAGGAACAGATGACTCGATCCATTTCTGTATCGATCATGATATATGTAATAACTCGAGCATCCATTTCAAATGCATATCCCATTTTTGCGCAGCAGGGTTATGAAAACCCACGAGAAGCAACTGGACGAATTGTATGTGCTAATTGCCATTTAGCTAATAAGCCCGTGGATATTGAAGTTCCGCAAGCTGTGCTTCCTGATACTGTATTTGAAGCAGTTGTTCAAATTCCTTATGATATGCAACTGAAACAAGTTCTTGCTAATGGTAAAAAAGGGGGTTTGAATGTGGGTGCTGTTCTTATTTTACCCGAGGGATTCGAATTAGCCCCCCCCGATCGTATTTCTCCTGAGTTGAAAGAAAAGATAGGAAATCTGTCTTTTCAGAGTTATCGTCCCAATAAAAAAAATATTCTTGTGATAGGTCCTGTTCCGGGTCAGAAATATAGTGAAATCGTCTTTCCCATTCTTTCCCCCGACCCTGCTACAAAGAAAGACGTTCACTTCTTAAAATATCCCATATATGTGGGTGGGAACAGAGGAAGGGGTCAGATTTATCCTGATGGTAGCAAGAGTAACAATACAGTCTATAATGCTACATCAGCAGGTATAGTAAGCAAAATAGTACGTAAAGAAAAGGGAGGATATGAAATAACCATAGTTGATGCATCGGATGGACGTCAAGTGGTTGATATTATACCTCCAGGACCAGAACTTCTTGTTTCAGAGGGTGAATCCATTAAGCTTGATCAACCATTAACAAGCAATCCCAATGTAGGAGGGTTTGGTCAGGGAGATGCAGAAATAGTGCTTCAAGATCCATTACGCGTCCAAGGCCTTTTGTTCTTCTTCGCATCTGTTATTTTGGCACAAGTTTTTTTGGTTCTTAAAAAGAAACAGTTTGAAAAAGTTCAATTGTACGAAATGAATTTTTAGGTCCAGAGATTCCTTAACATTTGGTAAAAAGTGCCGATTTTTTGTCCATCGATACAATTATGTATGATCAAAAAATTCTGTAAATCCTTTTGCTTGCTTTGTTTATACTCTTTTTGTTTTGCAGGATGCCTATTGTTCATTACTTGTATTCCATTTTAGTAATAAACAATAGGCATACAAACAAATACAAAAGAAGAGAATACAAGGCAAGGATGGTAAAAATGAAAGGAACAAATACTTTTAGGAAGGATTACTAGTCTTCCTAATCTTCTATTCGACGCAAGACGACACAAGAAAAAGGAATTTTCACCCGTTTTCTTGTGTTGTCTTGTATCAAAATAATAATTATTTTTTTTTCCTGTTCATCAAAGATTACTATTCCTTTCCTTCTTTTCCGGGTCTATCGGAACTCCTTTGTTTAGATTCATAAGAAGTAGTGGACAAACAAAGGAAAAAAAGGATTATGGGTGAATAAGTTATTGAGCAAATAGAATTTATTCACTTATTCAATATCTTCACTTATTCAATATAAGTTAAACTTCTAACTTAGAGAAATTATTCAAACAAAAAAGACTGTTCCGGTTGAAAGGTGGATTTGATTTTTACGAATATCCAAATATTTATTTATTATATGATCAGATATATGATCAGAGTTTTTATTTTATTTTTAGAGTAGTTTTGATTAAGGTTCTATTAGTTTAGTCTAGAAATGATTTGCAGGATGTCTCATCCCTAGAAATCAATATATATATTATATTGGATTATAGATAAAATCGATTGATTCGTTCTTTCTTCTTGCTTCCAGTTAATATTTTGGGGGAAGGGCAGGGACTATGAATCAACCGCTAGATTCAATTGTTCACAAACATCATTAAGAAACAAAAGAATAGAGTGGTTTGAAACATCAGAGCAAAGGATCCTTTTTGTCATTTCTACAAAACAAATATAATATTTTGATTATGCTGACTGGATAACTAACCAATTTGTAGTTTATGGAATAGATCAAAGTCTCATTATAAGAGTAAGAACTCCGCGGGCCCTTTCCGCTCTAATCAGACAAAGGAGGGTAAGGACCCGCTAAGTTCTTACTTTTTCATGTCTACAACCCAGCTCATCCGATTACTAGAGAGATGAACCCAACCCAGAATATGAACCGTAAAAGAAAACACCTATTAAACCGATCACAAGAATACCAGTTACAGTACCTATCAGCCAAAGAGGAATCCTTCCAGTAGTATCGGCCATTTCCCCTACTTTCCTCCACATTTC